GGTCAATCGGTAAATTGAATAAATACTAAATTACATGAATTTAGATCAATCAAATACTGATATTTCTATGTAATGATTCGGCCTAACAAATTCTTCCATTTAAATTGATTGTACCTATCCTTGTGGGATAATAAAAATGGAAGATTAAGGATTTACAAAAAACGAGATTTATAAAAAAAAGATTGGTTAGCGGAGAAAAAAAAAGGGGGGGGGTCGAACTAGGTGTATGTAATCTAATCGCTATAAGACAACTCTTGTCCATGTTTCGAAGAATGGATTCTTGAATCCCATTGAATCTAAGATACAATATTTGGTTTACGGTATGGGGGAAAGGCATGTATATGTGATATTAGATATTAACTAGGTATATATGAACGAAAGATATATCTAATTTGTCCTAATTTAGATAGGGATTCCAATGGAAGTCCTTCCGTTTCGTCTGTAATTGTGAATTGAATATTGAATGAATTTAAATCACGAAAAAGAACAAAGAATGGTTCGAAAAAAAGAAATGAAATGTAAGAAAAGAACAAAAGTCGTACAGATTCACAAAAACTCCGTGGGTAGGAACTCAAAAAGAGATATCGCAGTCGTTCTGCGGATTCAATAATATTATTAATTATTATTTCAATATTGAAATATTGAAATTCGGGGTTCTAGTTAGTTTAACTGGATGATCTTAGCGACGGAATAATTAAGTCATAATTCATTGGTTGATTGTATCATTAACTATTTCTTTTTTTTTTTGGGGGGTGCGAGGAACTTAACATGAATCCACTGATTTCTGCCGCTTCCGTTATTGCTGCTGGGTTGGCTGTCGGGCTTGCTTCTATTGGACCTGGGGTTGGTCAAGGTACTGCTGCGGGACAGGCTGTAGAAGGGATCGCGAGACAACCAGAGGCGGAGGGAAAAATCCGAGGTACTTTATTGCTTAGTCTGGCTTTTATGGAAGCTTTAACAATTTATGGACTGGTTGTCGCATTAGCTCTTTTATTTGCGAATCCCTTTGTTTAATCCAAAAATACATATTTCTATTTTCTTGGATTTGCTGCTCTTGTTTTTTCGCATTATATTAAGATTTAACTCCTACAATTAAATTACTTAGGGACAACAACCCCCGGAAAGAGCTGATTTGAGGATGAGGAATTCGCACTCCAACCCGCTTTCTTCCTTTACCTTCTTAGTCCAATGGAAAAACTTTTTTTAGGAAGTATTTCAACAAACGAGATATTTCGCAACTGACCTGACATAAGATCGGGTACCTAATTCTAATAAGTATCATTCTTATTGGAAATTTCCACTTATTGGAAATTTCCAATTGAAAAAAAATCCATTTAGAAATCAATATATTTTTTGACTCTATTTAGTATATTCTATTTAGAAATAGGGAAATTCATAATAAAAATAATACAAAAATAATATAAATAAAATAATTAGTCTATCTATAAGAAAGAGGATATCATATGAAAAATGTAACCGATTCTTTCCTTTCCTTGGGTTATTGGCCATCCGCCGGGAGTTTCGGGTTTAATACCGATATTTTAGCAACAAATCCAATAAATCTAAGCGTAGTGCTTGGTGTGTTGATTTTTTTTGGAAAGGGAGTGTGTGCGAGTTGTTTATTTCAAGAATAGGCTGGATACGACCAACTGCATTTTTTCGTTATAACGCGGAAAAAAAAGGTGCATGATTCCGCGAATTTCTTCTGAAAAAAAAAATTGAAGAACCATAGCATTTCGCGATTCATTGGTAAATCTACTTTGATTCTCTATCAACCAATAATGTAAACCATTAACAGGGTTAAAGCTAAACCGTTTGAAGTTCAGATGCAGCATGGTATTCTTTCTACTACTATGTTAGTTAATAAGTTAAGACAGAAATGGTTTCAAAACAAATAGTTGGAATTTTTTTTCGATATAAAACACTCATGTCGATAAAATGATTTGAATCCGTTATTTGATTGGAAAAAATGGGTATTTCATCCCACGTTTTATCTTTTTTATCCAATGCTGAATCGATGACCTATGTATTATGTATTAAAGTAAGAAGAATTCTTTGAAAAAAAAAAAAAAGAAACAACCTTGCTGACAATTATTTGTTTGGTCAGAAGAGTCCTCCGAATATTATGTTCTTGGATTAGTGATCAGTTTATATATTTTCGAATATGAATATAGAAGAGAGGATAGGCTCATTACATTTTCCATTAAAAAGAATATGTGAATTCTCAAAAGGAATTCAATAAATTGAGCGTGAGAGCCAAATGAATCGAAAGATTCATGTTTGGTTCGGGAAGGGATCGTGGAAGTTTTGAAATGAATGGAAAGATAATCTACTTTCATTAAGTGATTTATTAGATAATCGAAAACAAAGGATCTTGAAGACTATTCGAAATTCAGAAGAGCTGCGCGAGGGGGCCCTAGACCAGCTGGAAAAAGCCCGGGCCCGCTTACGGAAAGTAGAAACGGAAGCGGATCAGTTTCGAATGACTGGATATTCTGAA